TTTCATGATTACCTTATCTCACGCGAATCGTTTACCTGTAACTATTCAATATCCTTATGAAAAATCGATCACATCAGAGCGTTTCCGCGGTCGAATCCACTTTGAATTTGATAAATGCATTGCTTGTGAAGTATGTGTTCGTGTATGCCCCATAGATCTACCCGTTGTTGATTGGAGATTGGAAACAGATATTAGAAAGAAACGATTGCTTAATTATAGTATTGATTTCGGAATCTGTATATTTTGTGGTAACTGCGTCGAGTATTGTCCAACAAACTGTTTATCAATGACTGAAGAATATGAACTTTCTACTTACAATCGTCACGAATTGAATTATAATCAAATTGCTTTGGGTCGGTTACCAATGTCAGTAATTGGAGATTACACAATTCGAACAATTATGAATTCGACTCAAATAAAAATAGCCACGGATAACCCCCTTGATTCAAGAACGATTACCAATTACTAAGATTCCGTTTTGATCTAAAGAAGCGAAGTTTCTTTCATTTTGGTTGGTTAGTAACTACAAAACATAACTATTGATTGGTGAGAATCACGGCTTGATTTGAATTTAGAATAGATTCATATATCCGTGATGATTTCGAAATATCAAATTTCAACTACTCTTTCGGATACAAAAGCGGGATTGGTCCAATAACTGTATCTACATCAATCCACACCACATTAAGATTCAATTCAATTAGGCATATACAAGAAAAAAAAAAAGAAAGATAGGGTAACCTCTTTTTTCCTGGCCCGGTCAGTAAGGTCATGAAAATGAAATATTTCAACTTATTTATCTCTTATTTTACACATAATGGATTTACCTGGATCAATACATGATATTCTTTTAGTATTTCTAGGATCAGGTCTTATATTAGGAGGCCTAGGGGTGGTAGTACTTACCAATCCAATTTATTCTGCCTTTTCATTAGGATTGGTTCTTGTTTGTATATCCTTATTCCATATTCCATCTAACTCCTATTTTGTAGCTGCTGCACAGCTCCTTATTTACGTGGGAGCCGTAAATGTCTTAATCGTATTTGCTGTGATGTTCATGAATGGTTCAGAATATTACAAGGATTTATATCTTTGGACAGTTGGAGATGGAGTTACTTCACTGGTTTGTACAAGTATTCTTTTTTCACTAATTACTACTATCTCAGATACGTCATGGTACGGGATTATTTGGACTACAAGATCAAACCAGATTATAGAGCAGGACCTGACAAGTAACGTTCAACAAATTGGAATTCATTTATCAACAGATTTTTATCTTCCATTTGAACTCATTTCTATAATTCTTTTAGTTGCTTTGATAGGTGCAATTGCTATGGCTCGTCAGTAATAAATACTTAGAATTAGAAATCCAAAATCAAATAAAATAAATAAGGCCGTGTTTTGTTCTGTGTTATTATTATGACATCAATTTCCCTTCAGTTCCATTTTGATATTCTATTGTTCATATATTAAATTGAATGGGTTTGAGTTCGATCCATTACTAATACCTTCCTTTTTTCCGTACTTGTTATATTCTAGTCAATCAAATCGGTTAAATTGTATTGTTGTTCATATTGAAATCAATCTCAATTGATGAGGAGTTGGTCAATGATGACCGAGCATGTACTTATTTTGAGTGCCTATTTATTTTCTATCGGTATTTATGGATTGATCACAAGCCGAAACATGGTTAGAGCACTTATGTGTCTTGAGCTTATACTGAATGCGGTTAATCTAAATCTCGTAACATTTTCTGATTTATTTGATAGTCGACAATTAAAAGGAGACATTTTCTCGATCTTTGTTATAGCTATTGCAGCCGCTGAAGCAGCTATTGGGCCAGCTATTGTTTCGTCGATCTATCGTAACAGAAAATCAACTCGTATCAATCAATCGAATTTGTTGAATAAATAGTCGTAATGATATAAATAAAGACAGATATATAGAATATTTACCAATTAGAATTAGCGTGTCGTGTATAACTCGTATGACCATGTTTGCTGAAACGTAATAAATCAAAGTATCTTGGACCTCTCTCATTCTCATGACCAGATCCAGAAGTAGATTGATTATTCAATTAAAAAAAAATTCTGGGAAACCACTGATTCGTCTGGTGTCTACAATATATGATTCAGTTACTACTGATTTTACCAGATCGAAAATTGATAACGTTCAAAAAATTGATAGATCCAATGTCACATTCAGTAAAGATTTATGATACATGTATAGGGTGTACTCAATGTGTACGAGCCTGCCCCACAGATGTATTGGAAATGATACCTTGGGACGGATGTAAAGCTAAGCAAATTGCTCCTGCTCCAAGAACAGAGGACTGTGTAGGTTGTAAGAGATGTGAATCTGCTTGTCCAACGGATTTCTTGAGTGTCCGGGTTTATTTATGGCATGAGACAACTCGTAGCATGGGTCTAGCTTATTGATACGTTTCACAAAATTCTACTTAAATCCATTTGATTCCTCTTTACCGACAAAAACCCGCACT